CTTTTTTATAGTCGAAATAAAATTCATTTTATTTTGATTTGTTTTATTAATTCTTTTTTTATTTTTTTTATTATTGTAAATGGATTTATCAATCATTTTTTTTGTTGATTCAACAAAAAGTTGTATATTAATTCTGGGAATATTAATAATAGATAGAAGGATATCTGCGTATATCCTTTCAGTGAAAAATTTTATAAAATAATGTAATTTATGGATTAATCGAGTATTTCTTCTTTTTAATATTTGCCAATTTGGTGATTCGAATCTTTTAGCATTATAACTTGTTTTATTAGGACTATCATTTATTTCTGGAGTCACTTTTTTTTTATTTTTTGTAATTCTTTTTATTTGATTTCTGATTGTGCTTGTTCTATCAGTCAGATCTTTCATTTTTTTTTCTGTCAGTAAAAAATTTGTCCAATATGTAGATTGAATTCGACTAAAGGATTTATGAATTATATGATTGCGGGTTATAGAATCTTTTTCTTTTTTTTTTTTAGTTTCGCTTGATTTATATATTTCTCTCAATCTAAATAATAGAATTGGATTTACTTTTGAGAGTTCTTTTTTTATTTTTTTTAAAAACGGAATGCCCTTGATAATCCATTTTTTTGTTTTTTTTGAGATATTTAGAAATTTTGTTCTTTCTTTTAAAACTTTTAGAAATATAAAATACTTTTTTTTCAATTTTCCAATTTTTTTTTCGAGTTTCTTAAAAATGGGTTCAAAAAAGGAAGGCCGTTTTTGGGGAGAACCAAAAGGAAGTTCAGCTTCCATTCCCCAAACCGTTAAAAAAAAAAAATCATCTTTTTGTCCTTTCTTTTTGATTCGATCTATATGAGAGGACCGTGGCTTAGATCTGTGCCAGGGTTTCAGACAGAAAGGAAATAGCATCTTTATTTGAATACCGTCTATTAACCAATTTTTCGGAAATTCTGTTTCTGATAATTGAACACCATTATAGGTGCATTTAACATGCATTTCTTTATTCCATTCATTTAAATCCTCAGACCACTCAGGAAATTGTAATAATAGCATACGGCCAATATTTTTAGCTATTATCAATGACGGTAATATAATATATTTTCTAAGAATCGATTGAGTTATTAACATGGAACCTCTTATTACTTGAGCAAATGGAATGGTATCCCAGGCTTCTGCTACTTCTATCCGCGCTTTCTCTTTTCTTTTGTTCTCTTCTTTTTTGTCCTTTTCCTTTTTTTCCCTTTCTTTTATTTTTTCTTCTGTATAATCTGAAATTTTTAATTCTGCTCCCTTTCCTATACAATTTCTAAAAATGAGTTTTATCAGTTCGGAGATATCAAAAAAAAAAGGGTGTGATTTGTCTATTCTGTCCAAAAAAAGCGGAGAATGTGCATTTGCTTGAAAAAGTTCCCAAATAACTGTTTTACATCTTTGGGCTCGCATTGAACCTTTGATTATGTCTCGACGAAAATCAGATTGTTGCGAATATCGTATCAAAGCTACTTCGTCTCTTTTATTAGAATTATTAGTATCCTTATTATTAGGATCGGTATTTCCCCGGTTATCAGTAAAAATCACTACACGTTTGGCTTTTCTTGAACGAATCTGATAATCTATTGGTACTTCTTCTTCACTTTCTCCTTCCTGTTGTTCTAATTCGTTGATTAATTTGTATGACCATCGAGGGACTTTTTTACTGATTTCTTTTATTCCAATAGATTTTTTTTTTTTTTTTTGATCATTAAGATCACTTCTAATTGCATTGAATAAAAATTTTGTTTTATTTTCGGAATCCATTCTTCCTTGTTCTGAAAATAAAGAAGATCCTTTCAAATTCAAATTTGATTTAAGTTCACTGATTAAAGTCAAGAAATAACTCATTTTTGTTGATAATGGGTTGTTATCAAATATATCTGTTTTATCTTTAAATTCTCGAGAATCAGTATCAGTAAGAAAGATAGTATGAATCTTATTTTTTTCTATGAAATTTTCTATTGAAGTTTCATTTATGATTAAAGGTGAAAACAAATTTTGTATTGTTCCACGATGTGGTCCATTCAAGAAAGGATCATATATTTTGGGCAAGTATTCTTTTTTAGGCTCATCATTACACAATCTAATCCTTTTTTCAAGTAAATCCAGAGAAAGAAATTCTTTGGATAGAACCTCAATTCTATTTATCAACTTTTTGTTTAGATTGTTACTTTTTTGTTTGTTGGTCGAAACCCAATGGTTGTACAGTTCATCAGAGGAGAGTTTTTCTATTATGGACAAGGACATCTTTCTTTGTATCATTTTACAAAAAGCTGATAAACTGGGTGGAAACGTAAAAGATATTCTTTTTTTTCCATAACTTTGCCGTGTATAAAAAAAATATTGTGACATTTCCTTTCTTACAGCATTTTCAGATCGATTGTTTTTTATGTATCGCAACGGTCGATTCCATCGATTATAATTGAAAAGAAGAGTTACAAAGGGTTTTTCAAACCAGAAGAGTTCTATATTTTTATCTTCA